ATTCAGGTATCCACTTCAAGGGAAACTTGTCTCAAACTACCTATAGGGGGTAGGGGTCGGGTTATTGATATGAGATGGATCCGGAAAGGGGGAGGGTCCAGTTATAATCCAGAAACTATTCGTGTATATATTTTACAGAAACGTGAAATCAAAGTGGGTGATAAGGTAGCTGGAAGACATGGAAATAAAGGTATTATTTCCAAAATTTTACCTAGACAAGATATGCCTTATTTGCAAGATGGAAGACCTATTGATATGGTTTTCAATCCATTAGGAGTGCCCTCACGAATGAATGTAGGACAGATGTTTGAATGCTCGCTCGGATTAGCGGGGGATCTGCTAGATAGACATTATCGAATAGCACCTTTTGATGAAAGATATGAACAAGAGGCTTCGAGAAAACTAGTGTTTTCGGAATTATATGAAGCTAGTAAGCAAACAGCGAATCCATGGGTCTTTGAACCGGAGTATCCTGGAAAAAGCAGAATATTTGATGGAAGAACGGGAGATCCTTTTGAACAACCTGTTTTAATAGGAAAGCCTTATATCTTGAAATTAATTCATCAAGTTGATGATAAAATACACGGGCGTTCTAGTGGACATTATGCACTTGTTACACAACAACCCCTTAGAGGACGGGCTAAGCAAGGTGGACAACGGGTAGGAGAAATGGAGGTTTGGGCTCTAGAGGGATTTGGCGTTGCTCATATTTTACAAGAGATGCTTACTTATAAATCGGATCATATTCGAGCTCGTCAAGAAGTCCTTGGTACTACGATGATTGGCGGAACAATACCTAGACCTGAGGATGCTCCAGAATCTTTTCGATTGCTCGTTCGAGAACTACGATCTTTGGCTCTGGAACTGAATCATTGCCTTGTATCTGATAAAAATTTACAGATTAATAGAAAGGAAGCTTAATCGAAACGAATCGGAATTTTTATTCTATGATCGATCGGTATAAACATCAACAACTCCGAATTGAATCAGTTTCGCCTCAAAAGATAAGTGCTTGGGCTAACAAAATCCTCCCTAATGGAGAGATAGTTGGAGAGGTAACAAAACCCTATACTTTTCATTATAAAACCAATAAACCCGAAAAGGATGGATTGTTTTGTGAAAGAATTTTTGGTCCTATAAAAAGTGGAATTTGTGCTTGTGGAAATTATCGAGTAATCAGAGATGAAAAAGAGGACCCGAAATTTTGTGAACAATGCGGAGTTGAATTTGCGGATTCTCGTATTCGAAGATATCAAATGGGATATATCAAACTGGCTTGTCCAGTAACCCATGTGTGGTATTTGAAACGTCTTCCTAGTTATATCGCGAACCTTTTAGATAAACCTCTTAAAGAATTGGAAGGCCTTGTATACTGCGATGTGTGATTTGATCGAAATTCGAATTTTACAGATTCAAAATGATAAACTGTCTTCCCATTTATTGGGATGTCCCCAATCTGACATGTCTCGTGAAAGGAGTAACGTGAAGCTCAGAATTATGGGTGTATAAAATATTACCAAAAAAAGAGCGGGGGGTTGGTCTATGGTCGATTCAGTAGCCAAAAATTAGTAATTTTGAGTTGTACCTCGTGAAAAAAGACTTCCTTAATTTGTGAAATTGAATTCTGTTTCATTTAATTCTGTTTCTAAGTAGGTAAATATGCATGGTTGCAGGAGTCTATCCATCGCATATAGGCTTTAAGAACATCTTAACATAATCGTCGAGGCGATGTCAGGACCTAAAAGATCGAATCAAATGGAAGGGTACATGGACAAGTAAATCTCTTTTGAATTACAACCCTTTAGGGGATTCCGCGTTCGAGGGGAAGTAGACTACTCAAGAATTTCCTATTTCATTTATTTTGAATTAAAAAAAAAAAATAAGAATGAATCAATGAAATGTTACTTGGTCTTTACTACTAACTTGAGTAAGGAGTAAATTCTAGGAGATTTTTCGAGAATTCGAAAGTAAAAACCGCTTTTTTTTTATTTGGTTCTAACTACTTGAGCCGGACGAAAAGAAACTTTCACGTCCGATTTGAAAGGGGGGAGGATCCTATCCCAATTTTTCTTTTGCTAGGCCTATAGCTAAAAAACCTACTTTCTTACGATTACGAGGGTTATTCGAATATGAAATCCAATCCTGGAAATACAGCATCCCAGTTTTTTTTACGACTCAGGGCTTCGATATATTTCGAAATCGAGAAATTTGTACTGGAGCAGGTGCCATACGAGAACAATTAGCCGATATAGATTTGCGAAGTATTCTAGATTATTCATTAGTAGAATGGAAGGAATTAGGCGAAGAAAGAACCACGGGGAATGAATGGGAAGATCGCAAAATTGGAAGAAGAAGGGATTTTTTGGTTAGACGCATAGAATTAGCTAAACACTTTATTCGAACAAATATCGAACCCGAATGGATGGTTTTATGTTTACTACCAGTTCTTCCTCCTGAATTACGACCCATCATTCAGATAGATGGGGGTAAGCTAATGAGCTCGGATATTAATGAACTCTATAGAAGAGTCATCTATCGCAACAATACGCTTACCGATCTATTAACAACAAATAGATCTACACCGGGGGAATTAGTAATGTGTCAAGAGAAATTGGTACAAGAAGCCGTAGATACGCTTCTTGATAATGGAATTCGCGGACAGCCAATCAGGGATGGTCATAATAAGGTTTACAAGTCGTTTTCTGATGTAATTGAAGGAAAAGAGGGAAGATTTCGTGAGACTATGCTTGGCAAACGGGTTGATTATTCGGGTCGTTCTGTCATTGTTGTAGGACCCTCACTTCCACTACATCGATGTGGATTGCCTCGGGAAATAGCAATAGAGCTTTTCCAGACATTTGTAATTCGGGGACTAATTAGACAACATCTTGCTTCAAACATAGGAGTTGCTAAGAGTCAAATTCGGGAAAAAGATACAATTGTCTGGGAAATATTGCAGGAAGTTATGCAGGGGCACCCCGTATTGCTGAATAGAGCGCCCACTTTGCATAGATTAGGCATACAGGCATTTCAACCCATTTTAGTCGAAGGACGTGCTGTTTGTTTACATCCATTAGTTCGTAAGGGATTCAATGCAGACTTTGATGGGGATCAAATGGCTGTTCATGTACCTTTATCTTTGGAGGCTCAAGCAGAGGCCCATTTACTTATGTTTTCGCATATGAATCTCTTGTCTCCAGCTATTGGGGATCCTATTTCCGTACCAACCCAAGATATGCTTATTGGTCTATATGTATTAACCATTGGGAATCGCCGAGGTATTTGTAGAAATAGGTATAATCCATGGAATCGAAGAAAGTATCAAAATGAAAGAATTAATGATAATAATCATCAGTCTAAGAAACAAAAAGAACCTTTTTTTTGTAATTCCTATGATGCAATTGGAGCTTATCGACAGAAAAGACTCAATTTAGATAGTCCTTTTTGGCTCCGCTGGCGGCTCGATCAACGGATTATTGCTTCAAGAGAAGGTCCCATCGAGATTCACTATGAATCTGGGGGTACTTGTCAGGAGATTTATGAACACTCTTTTTTAGTAAGAAGTGTAAAAAAAGAAATTCTTTGTATATATATTCGAACAACTATTGGTCATATTTCTCTTTTTCGAGAAATCGAAGAAGCTCTACAAGGGTTTTGTCGAGCCTGCTCGTATGGTCACTAATCATATGGCATCTCAATTAAGTAATTTTGTGACACTGGCGTGAATTTTGATCTCTCTGTTTCTACTAGGACTCTACTTCCTCTGAATTTCTATCCGGATTAATATCGAGAAAGGGAAGTTTTCAAATCATTGACTTAAACTCATTGTCGAATCCCAATCAGCAGAATATGGAGGGACTTATGGCAGAACGAGTCAATCTAGTCTTTCACAATAAAATAATAGACGGAACTGCCATTAAAAAACTTATTAGCAAATTAATAGATCACTTTGGAATGGCATATACATCACACATTCTGGATCAAGTCAAAACTCTGGGTTTCCAGCAAGCCACTGCTACTTCCATTTCATTAGGGATTGATGATCTTTTAACGATCCCTTCTAAGGGATGGTTAGTACAAGATGCTGAAGAACATAGTTTAATTTTAGAACAACACCATCATTATGGGAATGTGCACGCAGTAGAAAAATTGCGCCAATCTATTGAGGTGTGGTATGCTACAAGTGAATATTTGCGACAAGAAATGAATCCTAATTTTAGGATGACAGATTCACTTAATCCAGTCCATATAATGTCTTTTTCGGGAGCTAGAGGAAATGCATCTCAAGTGCACCAATTAGTAGGTATGAGGGGATTAATGTCGGATCCTCAAGGACAAATGATTGATTTACCTATTCAAAGTAATTTACGCGAAGGGCTGTCTTTAACAGAATATATCATTTCTTGCTACGGAGCCCGAAAAGGGGTTGTGGATACTGCTGTACGAACCTCGGATGCGGGATATCTTACGCGACGACTTGTTGAAGTAGTTCAACACATTGTTGTACGTCGAACAGATTGTGGAACCGCCCGAGGGGTTGCCGTAAGTTCTCGAAATGGGATGATGCCCGAGTCCGAAAGAATTTTTATTCAAACATTAGTTGGTCGTGTATTAGCAGAGGATATATATATGGGCTCACGGTGCATCGCCATCCGAAATCAAGATATTGGATTTGGGCTTGTCAATCGATTCATAACCTTTCAAACACAACTAATATTTATTCGAACCCCTTTTACTTGTAGGAGTACATCTTGGATCTGTCGATTATGTTACGGTAGGAGTCCCACTCATGGCGACCTGGTCGAGTTGGGAGAAGCTGTAGGTATTATTGCGGGTCAATCCATTGGAGAACCGGGGACTCAACTAACATTAAGAACTTTTCATACTGGAGGAGTCTTCACGGGTGGTACTGCAGAACATGTACGAGCCCCGTCGAATGGAAAAATCCAATTTAATGAAGATTTCGTTCATCCCACGCGTACGCGTCACGGGCATCCTGCTTTTATATGTTCTATAGCCTTATATGTCACTATTGAGAGTGAGGATATTCTACATAATGTAACTATTCCACCTAAAAGTTTTCTTTTGGTTCAAAATAATCAATATGTCGAAGCAGAACAAGTAATTGCTGAGATTCGCGAGGTACCATACACTTTGAATTTGAAAGAGAGAGTTCGAAAACATATTTATTCTGAATCAGAGGGAGAAATGCACTGGAGTAATGATGTGTACCACGCATCTACATTTACATATAGTAATGTTCATCTTTTACCAAAAGCAAGTCATTTATGGATATTATCAGGAGGTTCGTGGAGATCCAGTGCAGTTCCCTTTTCACCGCACAAGGATCAAGATCAAATGAATATTTCTTCCCTTTGTGTAGAACGAGGTTCAATTTCGACTCTCTCAGTGAATAATGATCCACTAAGATACAAATTACTTCGTTCATATTTTTCTGGTAAAAAAAAAGAAGACAAGATTCCTAATTATTCAGAACCCGTCCATTGGAATCTCATATACCCGGTGATTTTACACGGGAATTCTCATTTATTGGGAAAAAGGCGAGGAAATAGATTTCTCGTTCCAATCCAATCGATTCAAGAACGAAAGAAAGAGTTAATGCCTCATTCAGGTATCTCGATTGAACTACCAATAAATGGTATTTTCCGTAGAAATAATAGTATTTTTGCTTATTTCGATGATCCTCGATACAGAAGAAAGAGTTCGGGAATTACTAAATATGGGACTCTAGGCATGCATTCAATCGTTAAAAAAGAGGATTTTATTGAGTCTCGACCAATAAAAGAATTGAAGTCAAAATATCAAATGAAACTAGATCTATTTTTTTTCATTCCCGAAGAAGTGCATATTTTACCTGAATCTTCTTTGATAATGATACGAAATAATAGTCTCATTGGAATAGATACACGAATTGCTTTCAATATAAATACAAGACGCTACGTGGGCGGATTAGTCCGAATGGAGAGAAAAAAAAAGAGAATTGAACTGAAAATCTTTTCAGGAGATATTCATTTTCCTGGGGAGACCGATAAGATATCCCGACACAGTGGGATCTTGATACCTCCAGGAAAAGTAAACATTGATTTTAAGGACTCAAAAAAATGGAAAAATTGGATCTATGTCCAACGGATCACATCTACTAAGAAAAAGTGTTTTGTTTTAGTTCGCCCTGTAGTGACATATGAGATATCAGATGGTCTAAATTTACCAACACTCTTCCCTCCGGATTTTTTACAAGAAAAGGATAATATGCAACTTAGAGTTGTCAATTATATTGTTTATGGAAATGCCAAACCCATTCAAGGAATTTCTGATACAAGTATTCAATTAATTCGGACTTGTTTAATTTTGAATTGGAACCAAGACATAAAAAGTTCTTCTATCGAGGAGGTCTGTACTTCTTTTATTGAAGTAAGTACAAATGGTTTGGTTCGAGCTTTCCTAAGAATCGACTTAGTAAAATCTGCTATTTCGTATCGCAGAAAAAGGAATGATCTCTCAGGTTCAGGATTCATTTCCGATAATGTATCAGATCATACCAGCATCAATCCTTTTTATTCCATTTATAAAAAGAGAAAAATGAAACAATCACTTAACCACCAAAATCACCGAACTATTCGCACATTGTTAAATAACAATAAGGAATATCCTTCCTTGATAATTTTATCATCATCTAATTGTTTCCGAATGGACCTATTCAACGATATAAAATATCCCGATGTGAAAAAAGAATTCATTTCAACAAATCCTATAATTAAAATTAGGAATTCGATCGGACCGTTCGGAACGGTCCTTAATTTTTTGAATTTTGATTCCTTTTATTATTTACTAACTCATAATCCGATCTTGATAACTAAATATCTTCAACTTGAAAATTTAAAACGGGCTTTTCAAGTGCTTAAATATTATTTAATGGATGAAAATGGGATAATTTCAAATTGTGATCCGTACAGTAAAATCGTTTTCAATTTATTCAATTTGAGTTGGTATTTTCTCCATCAAAGTTATTGTTCTAATTATTGGGAAGAAAGAACCACAATAATTAGTCTCGGTCAGTTTATTTGTCAAAATGGATATATAGCCAAAAAAGGACCCCCCTTAAAATCGGGTCAAGTTTTGCTTGTTCAAGTTGACTCTGTAGTAATAAGATTGGCTAAACCTTATTTGGCTACTCCGGGAGCAACTGTTCATGGACATTATGGAGAAATCTTTTATGAAGGAGATACAATAGTTACATTTATATATGAAAAATCGAGATCCGGTGATATAACGCAAGGTCTTCCAAAAGTGGAACAGGTCTTAGAAGTGCGTTCAATTGATTCAATATCAATGAACCTAGAAAAAAGAATTGAGGGTTGGAACGAGCATATAACAAAAAGTCTTGGAATTCCTTGGGGATTCTTGATTGGGACTGAGCTGACTATAGTGCAAAGTCGTATATCGTTGGTTAATAAGATACAAAAGGTTTATCGATCCCAAGGGGTGCAAATTCATAATAGGCACATAGAGATTATTGTACGCCAAATAACATCAAAAGTGTTGGTTTCCGAGGATGGAATGTCTAATGTTTTTTTACCTGGAGAACTAATTGGATTGTTGCGAGCGGAACGAACAGGGCGCGCTTTAGAACAATCGATCTGTTACCGCGCTATCCTATTGGGAATAACAAAAGCATCTTTGAATACTCAAAGTTTCATATCGGAAGCGAGTTTTCAAGAAACTGCTCGAGTTTTAGCCAAAGCAGCTCTTCGTGGTCGTATCGATTGGTTGAAAGGTCTAAAAGAGAACGTTGTTATAGGTGGGATGATCCCCGTTGGGACCGGATTTAAAAGATTACTGCGGCAACATAAGAATAAGCGCATTCTTTTGAAAAGTAAAAAGAAGAGTTTTTTCGAGGGGGAAATACGAGATATTTTGTTCCACCACGCAGGCTTATTTGATTCTTGCCGTTCAAAAGAATTTCTATGATACACCTGAGGAATCATTTAGATCATATATCATTTAATGATTCCTAAAAAAAGTGTATTTATACTTACTTTCTTTCGTTTTGGAATTCAATTTCCATTCTTTCTATATGGTCTTGAGGGGGTAATGGAAATTAAGATAATAATGAATAGAGGTTAGCGGTTTGGATTGTGTATTGACATCGAGACGTCCAATCCACGGTAGAAGAAAAGGTTCCGTCGGAACAATTGTTTAGTTCAAGACAACCTCGTCACTTTTTTTTAAACAAAAAAGAAAGAGGAAGTGTGGGAAGAAATGACAAGAAGATATTGGAACATAAATTTGGAAGAGATGATGGAAGCAGGAGTTCATTTTGGTCATGGGACTAGGAAATGGAATCCGCGGATGTCGCCTTATATTTCTACCAAGCGTAAAGGTATTCATATCACAAATCTTACTAAAACTGCTCGTTTTTTATCAGAAGCTTGTGATTTAGTTTTTGATGCAGCAAGTAAGGGAAAAGAGTTTTTAATTGTTGGTACAAAAACTAAAGCAGCCGATTCAGTAGCGCGGGCTGCAATAAGGGCTCGGTGTCATTATGTTAATAAAAAATGGCTCGGTGGCATGTTAACCAATTGGTCCACTACCGAAACTAGACTTCATAAGTTCAGGGACTTGAGAATCGAGCAAAAGACGGGGAAATTCTACTGTCTTCCAAAAAAAAGAGACGCAGCTATGTTCAAGAGACAATTATCCCACTTGCAAACATATCTGGGCGGGATTAAATATATGACGGGGTTACCCGATATTATAATTATCGTTGATCAGCAAGAAGAATATACAGCTCTTCGAGAATGTATCACTTTGGGAATTCCAACAATTTGCTTAATCGATACAAATTGTGATCCCGACCTTGCAGATATTTCAATTCCAGCAAATGATGACGCTATAGCTTCAATCCGATTAATTCTTAACAAATTAGTATTCGCAATTTGTCAGGGTCGTTCTAGCTATATACGAAATACGTAATTAATAATAAGATAGAAATTTTTTTTTTGAACTCCAGAAATTTATGGAATCGTTTACTATTCTTGAATTTTATTATATAAATGAGATAAAAATGAGTGGGGATATTATGTTATTAGTTCGTATCAAAAAATTCAAATAAGCAGGTCGAAAAAGAGATGGTTGAATTAAAATAATTTCCTGGAATTTCAATTTCTGTCAGAGGGTAATATGAATGTTCTATCATGTTCCACCAACACACTAAAAGTGTTATACGAAATATCGGGTGTAGAAGTAGGCCAACATTTCTATTGGCAAATAGGAGGTTTTCAAGTCCATGGCCAAGTACTTATTACTTCTTGGGTTGTAATTGCTATCTTATTAGTTTCAGCCAGTATAGCTGTTCGGAATCCACAAACCATTCCGAATGACGGGCAGAATTTCTTCGAATATGTCCTTGAATTCATTCGAGACGTGAGCCAAACCCAGATTGGAGAAGAATATGGTCCATGGGTTCCTTTTATAGGAACTATGTTCCTATTTATTTTTGTTTGTAATTGGTCAGGGGCTCTTTTACCATGGAAAATCATACAGTTACCCCATGGAGAGTTAGCCGCACCCACGAATGATATAAATACTACTGTTGCTTTAGCTTTACTCACCTCAGTAGCCTATTTCTATGCGGGTCTTAGCAAAAAAGGATTAGGTTATTTCAGTAAATACATTCAACCTACTCCAATCCTTTTACCCATTAACATCTTGGAAGATTTTACAAAACCCTTATCGCTTAGTTTTCGACTTTTCGGAAATATTTTAGCCGATGAATTAGTAGTTGTTGTTCTTGTTTCTTTAGTACCTTCAGTAGTTCCTATACCTGTCATGTTCCTTGGATTATTTACAAGCGGTATTCAAGCTCTTATTTTTGCAACTTTAGCCGCCGCTTATATAGGAGAATCCATGGAGGGTCATCATTGACTTCACTTACAAATAGTTGTTTTTTGAATTTAGACCAAAATAATAACGGAACTCAAGATAATCTACTTGGGGAACATCAAAATAGATAACTAATAAGGCAGTTATAATATACAGTAATCGGAAAAAAGATTCCACTAAAATAAGTTAGGGGGGATTCTAAAAAAAACGAAAGAGATCGAAAGGATCGGTTTCCTAAAATGAACGTCCTGTTTGTATGTATTATTTTATTTTCTATAAATAAAAGAATATAAGAAAATTCTAATAAATGATATTTTTTTTATAAATATTTAATAAATAAATATTAAATATTTTTTAAAAAACAATTTAATAAACAAGAAGAATAAAAAATTAAGAAAGAAAAGAAAATAGAATAAAATGCTAATGCAAATTTCTATGAAATGATTCGCCTTAACCAATTTTTCTATTTTTCTATGTAAATTCGATCCATGCGGAATAATCATAAAGAAAGAGAAGAATTAAAAAACGCGATTCAAAAAAAGAAATTAGCCAGTTCAAAATTGTGTATCTTGAATGCCTAGAATCCAACTATTATCGAATTAAGTTAGGGAGTTTTTCCCGTTCAAAAAGAATTCTAATGGATCTAAGATCCAAATAAGTTGGTTTACATTCTGGAAGAAACACATGTATATGGGATATTAGATATTGAATAGTTATATATGACCTAAAAAATATCTAATACCCTAATACTATGAATTTCAATAGGGATTCCAATAGACGTCTTTGGTTTTGTATTCCTAAGAATCCAACTTCAAAAAGCGAGAGAGAATCGGTTCGGATGATTCAATAATATTATTCTATTACTTCAATTTGGAGTTTTTAGTTACTCTGTTTGGATGAAACTGAGTGATGGAATAATTCATCTATAATTCATTGAATAATTGTATCATTAACCATTTTTTTTTTTTTGTGAGGAATTTAACTTATCATGAATCCACTGATTTCTGCCGCTTCCGTTATTGCTGCTGGGTTAGCTGTCGGACTTGCTTCTATTGGACCTGGGGTTGGCCAAGGGACTGCTGCGGGCCAAGCTGTAGAGGGGATCGCAAGACAGCCCGAGGCGGAGGGAAAAATACGAGGTACTTTATTGCTTAGTCTGGCTTTTATGGAAGCATTAACAATTTATGGATTGGTTGTCGCTTTAGCGCTGTTATTTGCGAATCCCTTTGTTTAATCTTGTCTTAAACACTTAAACAATCACAAATATATATATAGATATAATAGATATAGAAAATTTTGACTTATTTTTTTTTTCTGAATTTATTTTATTCAGGACTTATACTTGTTCCTTGCTTTTTGGAATTATATCAATAATTCACTCCTACAATTTACAATGTGGGACACTAATCCCTGCCCGGGAAGGAAAGATTTAAGGATGAGTAATTAGCATACCAATCCGCTTTCTTCCTTCCCGTTCTTAGAAATTGAAACTTAAGGAGTCTTCAAACAAACGAAATATTCCGAAATTGATACGAAACTTGAAATTTGATAGCCAATTCTAAAATTCTAATAAGTATTATTTTCATTAGGATTAGGAATTTTGAATTGAAAAAATCCATTTCGAAATAAACTTTATTTTTCTAAATCGATATATCGATTTAGAAAGAGAGAGGGAAATTCAAATCCAAATTATAAAGATAATAAATAGAAAATCGATATTGATTTTGTATAGATATAAGAAATTCATATAAATCGAATATAAGAATATATAGAAGTATATATAAGGGAAGTGATACAAAAAAAGAAACTCTATTCTTGTTTTTTTTTTATCTATCTGTAAAAGAAAGGAGATTGTATGAAAAATCTAACCGATTCTTTCCTTTCCGTGGGGCAATGGCCGCTGGCCGGGAGTTTCGGGTTTAATACCGATATTTTAGCAACAAATCCAATAAATCTAAGTGTAGTATTTGGTGTATTGATCTTTTTTGGAAAGGGAGTGTGTGCGAGTTGTTTATTTCAAGAATAGGCTGGACCGGTCCAGCTGCACTTTTTTTCATTATTTTTATTTTTACTAGTAAAAATAAAAATGAAAGTAAAAGGTGCATGATCTCGCGAATTACTTATGAATTTTGAAATTAATTGAATTTTATCAATTCATAAAAAATGATATTTTAAATATTTAAGAAACGTAGCATTTCGTAATTCATTGGTAAATCCGCTTTGATTCTCAATCAACCAATAATGCGGGACTAATTATATGGTTAAAGCGAAACCTTTGAAGTCCAAACATAGCATGGTATTCTTTCTACTACTATCGTCATTTGAAATTTCAAATGAAGGAATAGTTGCAATTTTTTGTTCGATATAGAACGCTCATGTCGAGAAAATGATTTGAAAACTTTATTGTATTACAAAAGGGTCACACTATTTTTTTCTATATTATCTTATCAAATGCCAAATCGATGACCTATGTAATATATAATGTATGTAGAAAGTGAAACGAATTCTTTGGATTTCAATAAAAATAATAAAAAAAGCAACTTTACTGACAATTTCATATTTTTTTTTATTTGGTCAGAAGAGTCCTCCAAATTTTA